ATGTAGAATAAGATCGTCAGGTGAGTCACATATTGCGCATTTACCGCTTTCGAATTTTGGAAATTGGATTTAGACTTTATCGACTTATTTCATATCATGGTTCAGGCGTTAAAAATCAGTGAGGTTTACTCTTCCTTTTCGATGCCCGTGGAACTACTATCAATGGTTTACTTCTTGGGAATGTTAAAAAAAAAAAGATTACTACGTGATTTTTTGAATAGTGATTTTTTGAATATGCCTATATCTATCGCTTTTGCTTCATTGATTTGATTCTCTCAATAGATACCGAGATTCATATTGGAAATCAAAAATCTAGTAATTCAAACTATAAGACATAGGAATAATTCAGATTGATCAGAACAAATAGATATAGCAAATAACTGGAATTGGATGCTATGTCAATCCCATATATGGAATTGATATTCACATATATCAAGATAATATTGTAGATTGATATATAGATCCATATCAAATGCAGCCTCTATCTTTATTTTATTCCAGGGGGCAGCTTTATAACAACAATCTAACTAATAAATAGTATGGTAGAAAGATTCATCTATTTCTTTCTACCATACTATCTATCTATTAGAATACTGCCGATTCTAGTCCACTCATTTCATTTAAGACATAAAATTGGAATCTTTTTCATTTTATTTCGTCAATTTTGGCTAAGAACTCAGAAGTCAAGTTTCATTCAAATTAGTTAATAATTAATCGTTTTGACTGACTGTTTTTACATAAATGATAAGTAGAAAAGCGGTAGGAACTAGAATAAATAGTGCAGTAGCAATAAATGCAAGAATATTTACTTCCATAATCTCATCGGTTTTTTACTTTGCAATAACTCGGGATTTAATCCCATAGAGATGATAAATCTTTGGCCTGTAAATTCAATGAATGAATATTACCTCTCGATGATCTTGAATCAGATCAATATCATGAATAACAATATCTGAACTATCAAATCAATTCGTCGTCGAGAATTGAATAGTATAACATAGGAAGTTCTTTTATCCATACCGCCCCAAACTTGGATTGCTGACCTAATCCAAAATTCCTTTATTTATTTATCATTTTTTATTATCTGTTCTTTTTTTCTCTCTAATCTATCTAGTTCCTTATTTTATTGTACAATCATCTGATGAAGTCTCATCAAATAGCTCTTCCACTTCCAGTCGTCACATAGTTACAAACCCAAACAAACAATAAAAGCTAAATGAAAAAAGAAATACGGATTTCCCTTTTGCTTTGACAATGGAATTCTTCCCCCGGTCCCCTTCATAAAAAGGGAGAGATTTTTTGATATATTTATTTTATTGGATCCGTCGGGACTGACGGGGCTCGAACCCGCAGCTTCCGCCTTGACAGGGCGGTGCTCTGACCAATTGAACTACAATCCCAGGGAAATACGGGATCTAGCAGAAAATTTGATTTGTTTTTATCTCCGGATCGGGTATTTCTGAAGTACAAAGGGGGTTATATCATCTCATGGCGGATTGGCGAATTATTGGGCCGAGCTGGATTTGAACCAGCGTAGACATATTGCCAACGAATTTACAGTCCGTCCCCATTAACCGCTCGGGCATCGACCCAGGAAGAATCCATTTTCGACTTATTGGTAATCCATGATCAACTTCCTTTCGTAGTACCCTACCCCCAGGGGAATTCGAATCCCCGCTGCCTCCTTGAAAGAGAGATGTCCTAAACCACTAGACGATGGGGGCCTACTTGACCAACGGCCATCATACTATGATCATAGTATGATCAGTTTTTTGAAATTGTCAATATAATCGAATGATTCTATCCGAGGGATCTTTCCCCCTTCCAGAATTGCATAGAATTGTTTTTTATTCGTCATTGACGAATTATTCATTAGAATCGACATTAGAAATCTAGTAGAAGAGGAGGATTTTTTCTCCAAGAATTTAGTTCAGAAGACAAGTGGAATCTCTTCATTCCATGATTCGATGAAATATCTTGAATTTTTTGTTGAATTGCTAGGTGTATGTACATGTATCAATCAAGTGAATTTTGTTCTGGTGGGATCAATTCAATAAAAGAAAAAAGCAATTCGAGTCGGTCTTGAAACAATTCATTACATTTTCTCCTAGACTTCCTAGGTAAATCCATTTTTTTTATTATTCAACAATGAGCCGCTAGACACTATGTAGCTACTGCACGTACTTAATGCATATATACTTATGTTTATAATATATGTACATATAGATATTTTATCCACATAGTGAATAATTCCGGAATTAAATAAAAAAGGCCCTTTTAACTCAGTGGTAGAGTAACGCCATGGTAAGGCGTAAGTCATCGGTTCAAATCCGATAAGGGGCTTTGTAAAACCCCAATCTAGTATTCATATTTGATGGGAGAATTGTATTTTTATTTGTAATAAAAAAAGTAACTAACTGGATAATACATTATCATTATACTTAGTTATAAAGTTGAACATTTGTTTAGTCAATTTTCATTAGTATTAATTTAGGAATAA